TGCGCGCGTAATACATGTTCCTTCTAGTTCTCCAAGTAAAGCCCTTCGCATCGCGATACCTATTGTATCGGCTTGACCCTTCATAAGTGGGGATAAAACGAAACGACCATAATAAAGGCGCTTGCTGTCTGCTCTTGATTCAACACACTTCCACTGTAGTGTCCGAGTGGATACTGGCACTTCCTCTCGAACCATACTAATATAATATTATTTGATCAGATCATTTAATTATTTATTTCTCTTGGATTGGAATCTTTTCCATTTTTATTTCTAAACGCGCCTTTTTTTTGGCGGTCTACATCCATTATGTGGCATAGGGGTTACGTCACGTACGAAATTTAATAGTATACCACTCCTACGAATCGCTCGTAATGCTGCATCTCTTCCGAGACCGGGACCTTTTATCATGACTTCTGCTCGTTGCATACCCTGGTCTACTACCGTACGAATAGCATTTCCTGCTGCGGTTTGAGCAGCAAATGGGGTACCCCTTCTTGTGCCCTTGAATCCACAGGTACCCGCGGAGGACCAAGAAACGACCCGACCTTGTGGGTCTGTAACAGTAACAATAGTATTGTTGAAACTCGCTTGAACATGAATAACTCCTATTGGTGTTCGACCCCCACTCTTACGTGAACTAATACGGCTATTTCTACGTGAACCAATTCTTGGTATAGGTTTTGTCATATTCTATTTATTATCATCTCATAAATATGAGTCAGAGATATACGGATATATCCATTTCATGTGAAAACAAATCCTTTATTTATTTGTACTGTACATTAGGTCTCTTAGAAAGTTAAGTTCCTATTTATAATTATAAATATTATCCCTGTCTCTGTTTATGTTTCGGATTGGAACAAATTACTATAATTCGTCCTCGCCTACGGATCAGTCGACATTTTTCACAAATCTTACGAACAGAGGCTCTTATTTTCATATTTGTTGTTCCTTAATTTAATTCCGAATCCACTCTTTGAAAGAAAATAAGTCTCTTTAACGTTAAGTTAGTGTTTGAGCCTCGAAATTTATCCTCATGAAAATTGAAATACCTAATCGTTTGAATCTTTATTGCGAAGTCTATAAATTATACGTCCCCTTGTTGAATCATAACGGCTGACTTCAATTTTAACCCTATCTCCTGGTAGTATTCGTATAAAACTACGTCGTATCCGCCCTGAAACATAACCTAGAACCAGGTCTTCGTTATCTAAGCGAACCCAGAACATGCCATTGGGAAGTGATTCAGTAATTAAACCTTCATGGATCAATTTTTGTTCTTTCATTCCAGGTAACCTCCTTGAAGTATCAACTAATGGAGGAGGAGTGATATTAGACAACCCGCCTCTACTCTCTTTTTCATAAATAGGAAGTTACGTATCAAATTCATATACCAGATGGATCACCTCACCATATATAAAACAAAATTTCTCCTCCAATTCCTTCTAGTCGAGCTTCTCGATCTGTCATTATACCTCTAGAAGTAGAAAGAACTACAACCCCTATCCCGCCTGAAATCCTAGGAATTCGTTGAGAGTTGGAATAGATTCGCAGACCTGGTCTGCTGATACGCTTTAAAATATTTCTATATGCTCCTTTCCTATTTCTTCTATGTCGTAGGGTTAAAACCAAGAAATATTTGTTGTTTTCCCGATGCTTCCTAACATTTTCGATAAAACCCTCTCGTAGAAGTATTTTAACAATGTTTTCGGTAATATTTGTGGATGCTATTCGAACCGTTCCTTTTTTATCCATGTCAGCATTTCTTATATAAGTTATTATATCGGCAATAGTGTCTCTACCCATGACGAACTATCATTTTTTTTTGCTTTGATATAATCAACATGTTTCTCCTTTTTTATTTTTTCATTAAAGGTATATGCCTGAGACATAATCTACTAATTGATCCATTTCAAAGACCCTACCATACCATTGTCTCATCTACTAGCATTCATTATTTATAATACTTCGGGAGCTAATGAGACTATCTTAGTGAAATTTAACTGTCTCAATTCACGAGCAATCGAACCAAAAACTCGAGTGCCTTTTGGATTTCCTTCTTGATCAATGACAACTGCTGCATTGTCATCATACCGTATTATCATACCGTTGTCGCGTTTGAGTTCTTTACATGTACGTACAATTACAGCTCTGATTACTTCTGATCTTTCCAGGGGCATATTTGGCACTGCTTCTTTGATTACAGCAACAATAACGTCACCGATATGAGCATATCGGTAATTACTAGCTCCTATGATTCGAATACACATCAGTTTTCGAGCTCCGCTGTTGTCCGCTACATTCAAATGGGTCTGAGGTTGAATCATCTTTTTTTATTTGAGTTCTTTCAATGCAAGAGGCGAAGGAGAAAAAAAGAAAATTTTCTGGACAGAAATAAGTAAACCATCGATTATAGATTATATTTTTCATCATTCATATCATAAATATCCCTTTGGTCCGATATCCCTATTCCTCAATAACGAATTTAGTTCGTATAGGCATTTTGCGCGCAGCTAGTTCCATAGCGGCTCTGGCTACGGTTTCTGATACTCCGCCCATTTCATAAAGTATTCGATCCGGTTTAACGACGGATACCCAATATTCAGGAGATCCCTTCCCCGAACCCATACGTGTTTCCGCGGGTCTTAGTGTAACGGGTTTGTCGGGGAATATACGTACCCATATTTTTCCGCCACGACGGGCATATCGTGCCATTGCGCGTCGCCCTGCTTCTATTTGTCTAGATGTGATCCAAGCGGGTTCAAGTGCCTGAAGCGCATATCTACCGAAACAAATATGATTGCCACGATAAGATACTCCCTTCATTCTTCCTCTATGTTGTTTACGAAACCTGGTTCTTTTGGGGTTATAGTTGATGGTAGTGTCTCAATCCCATCTCTACTACAGAACCGGACATGAGAGTTTCTTCTCATCCAGCTCCTCGCGAATGAAACGATAAATAATATTAGAATTAAATTTTATTATTTAATGAATTATTTAATGAATGAAATTTCGCGGGCGAATATTTACTCTACTCTTTTATATCCATCTGCTTTATTCGTAGGGTCGCTCCATAACCTCTTCGAAGAAATCAGTTCGCTCCCGGCGCGTTCCGCCATCCCGTCCAATGAATCATTAGGATTCGTTTTCAATCGAATCCTCCGCAGTCACAGGTTCCGTCGTTCCCATAGCTTCTCCTCCATTAATGTCGAGGTCTGAATTCTGCAATGGAGCTTCTAATTTAATCCGTCCCTGAGTCAATCTCCTCAGTCTCTATCGACTCAACGCTCTTTATTTTTTTCCTATGAAATCCATCTAAATTATGGATGAATTGAATTATATTTATTTATTATAGTATTGATGCCTTATCACATTGCCCTTTCTGAGATGATTCATAGACCATACATATTGGAATAATATATCATTGCTCTTCCCCTTCTCCCTTTCTCTCATCCTTCCATTCATCCGCATCCCTCTATTTTGGCTTCACAACTTACACAATCAATCAAGATTCTTTACTTTATTGAAAAAGGATTTCAGTTGCTACAACTATATGATTATTATCTCATATAATGACCGATTCCTTGGATCTCGAGAATACGAAGCAATGAGCTGGTTATTAATTTATATTAGGTTAGGTAGGGTCCAATTCTTTCTTTTAGTCCCAACGAGTCACACACTAAGCATAGCAATTCTATCATACCAAAGTGGTAAATCGAATTGTTATTCAAACATATATAATTGATTATTTTTGACTAAACGGAAAAAGACCTAACTAAACGGAAAAAGACCTAAACTAAATTGAGTTTTTTGCCCTGTCCATGGATACTTATCCATGGATAGAATCGCAAGAAAAGGAGACATTACTCTTCATCCAAAAATATCCAAATTTTGATCCCTAATACTCCATAGATAGTTCGAACTGGATAGGAACAATGATCAATTTTAACTCGAATGGTCTGTAGGGGAACCCTACCCTCTCTAATCCATTCAACGCGGGCAATTTCGTTTCCGTTGAGACGTCCTGCAATTTGTACCTGAATTCCCTTTGCATCTGCTTGTTCAGCTAATTCAATAGCTTTTTTCATTGCCTTTCGAAAGGAAACTCTATTCTTTAATTGCAGAGCGATATATTCTGCAAGAATATTAGGTTGCCCGTAAGGTCTTGGAACTCTTGCGATAGCAATGTTGAGTCTCCGGTTCACAGAATGAAAGCTTTTTTGTACATTAGTCTGTAATTCTTCGATTCCTCGGGCTCTACCCTCTATTAACATATTGGCGAATCCAATATGAATTATGACTTGGATCAAATCAATTCTTTTTTTAATATCTATACGTGCAATTCCCTCAAAACCTGAGGATATTCTCATATGTTTTTGTACATAATTCTTGATACAATCCCGTATTTTTTCATCTTCCTGGAGACCTTTAGAATAATTTTTTGGTTGTGCGAACCAAAAGGAACGATGACTTTGGGTTGTACCAAGTCTGAAACCAAGTGGATTTATTTTCTGTCCCATATCTACCTACCAATATTATCTTTCTAAACTAAAATAAAAAAGTAATGTTTTGAAAATCAAATATTTTTCAAAGTGAAGTTAGGTCTTTCGCTCAATACAATAGTTATATGACAGGTGGGTCTTTTTATTGGGTAACTACGTCCCCGAGCTTGCGGTTTTAACCTTTTGACGATAACACCTTCGTTGACTTCGGCTTTACTAATAAATAAATCAGCTTCTTTCAAACCCCTATTGTGACTAGCATTTGCTGCTGCGGAATAAACTAATTTGAAAATGGGGTAACATGCTCGATAAGGCATGAGTTCCAGTATCATAAGTGTTTGCTCATAGGAGCAACCACGAATTTGATCAATTACCCTTCGTGCTTTTTGAGCAGACATACCTATATGTCGAGCTAAAGCTCGTATTTCTGTACCCTGGGTCTTCTTTATCATAGGGTTTTACCTCATACACACCAATAAAAATAAGAATAAATCGTGAGCACCTATTTCACTTTTTATTTACATTACTACATTAACTATATTACCATTACCGCCGAGATCTATTATCGTTTTTCGCGTGTCCCCGGAAAGTCAGAGTAGGTGCAAATTCTCCCAATTTGCGACCCACCATACGATCCGTTATATAAATAGGTAAATGCTCCTTTCCGTTATGAATAGCAATTGTATGACCGACCATTGCAGGTATAATGGTCGATGCCCGGGACCAAGTTACTATTATCCTTTTTTCCTCCTCCACGTTGAGCTTCTCAATTTTACTTAATAAGTGATTAGCTACAAAAGGATTTTTTTTAGATGAACGGGCCACAAGTGATTACTCCCCTTTCTTTTCATTTTGTAAAGACGAAAAAACCTAATATAGCATATAAATAATTATATCTCGGCGCGAAGAAAAGGAGAGTCAGAAAGAAGAGTCTATGATGAAGGCTAAAAACGAAAGATGACATTAAAAACGAAATAAGACATGACTCTTACTCTTAATTGAGTCAGAGTAGGGGCGGATGTAGCCAAGTGGATTAAGGTAGTGGATTGTGGATCCACCATGCGCGGGTTCAATTCCCGTCGTTCGCCCATCCACATCATTCATTATTTTTTCTTTCTATTTACGGCGACGAAGAATAAAAATATCACTATATTTATTCCTTTTCCTACTCCTTCTTCCAAGCGCGGGATAACCCCAAGGAGTTGTGGGTTTTTTTCTACCAATCGGGGCCCTCCCTTCACCACCTCCATGGGGATGGTCTACAGGGTTCATAACTACTCCTCTTACTACAGGACGCTTACCTAGCCAACATTTAGATCCGGCTCTACCCAAACTTTTCTGGTTCACCCCAACATTACCCACTTGTCCGACTGTTGCTGAGCAGTTTTTGGATATCAAACGAACCTCTCCAGATGGTAATCTTAATGTGGCCGATTTACCCTCTTTTGCAATCAGTTTCGCTACAGCACCTGCTGCTCTAGCTAATTGTCCACCCTTTCCAAGTGTTATTTCTATGTTATGTATGGCCGTGCCTAAGGGCATATCGGTTGAAGTAGATTCTTCTTTTTGATCAATAAAAACCCCTTCCCAAACTGTACAAGCTTCTTCCAAAGCATACGGCTTTCTGGATGTAGATGATGATATCTAGACAGATGGATCTTATATGAATCGTATGATGAAGTACCACATGAGTGGATATATAGGAATCCAAATCTGCCGAATCACTCATGCTACGATCTTCTACATCCTAGGTCTCCCCATTCCGTCATCTGGCTTATGTTCTTCATGTAGCACTCAGACCGAATGACTCTATGAAATTACGTCGATACTTCCATTCCACATATTACGGGTAACGTAGGAGACATCTCTATTTTTCCCCCGGGGGATCTTTAGAATTACCACTGCTTAGCTTTCAATTCGCCTCTGACCATCAAATGAAATGTGAATAACCCATCCTCCTCTCTTTGAAACAAGGGGCGCTTCCGGTTCTATCCGTGCTTCAAACAATTTTGTCTTCTCCATATTACCATATCTCTAGAGTCAATAATTTTATATGAGGAACCACTGAACTCAATCACCTGCTGCCGTTACTCTTCAGTTTTCTGTTGAGGTCTATCCCGTAGAGGTACTCAAATTGGATCAGTGATCGATTTCTAGGTTTTGTCGTAAACCTAATTGGTTACTTCCAATTACGTAAATCAATGGTTCAAACCGCACTCAAAGGTAGGGCATTTCCCATTGATATAGGAACTTCTGTACCAGAAACAATGGTATCTCCAATTATAGCCCCTCTGGGATGTAAAATATATCTCTTCTCACCATCCCCATAGTGTATGAGACAAATGTATGCATTTCGATTAGGGTCGTATTCTATGGTTACGATTCTACCAGATATGTCTTTTTCATTCCGTCGAAAATCGATTTTACGGTATAGACGCTTATGACCTCCCCCTCTATGCCTTGCGGTAATGATTCCTCTGGCATTACGACCTTTACCACAACGATGCTGTCCATAGATCAAATTTGTTCGTGGATTGGATTTCACTTGACTGTCTACGGCTCCTTTGCGCGTGCTAGGGGTAGAAGTTTTGTATAAATGTATCGCCATGTTATTAAGTATTTATTTTTTTTTATTTAAGTTCTTTTCTCTATAAGAGGTGGAATAGAATAACCCGGTTGAAGCGTAATGATCATACGTCTGTAATGCATTGTATGTCGCATAATAGGTCCCATTCTTCTACCCTTTCCCGGGAGTCGATGGCTATTCATAGCTACTACCTTGACACCAAAGAAGAGTTCGATCCAATGCTTTATTTCTGTCCTAGTTGATCCTGATTCGACATTAGAAGTATATTGATTGTTCCCCAATAACCGAATACTTTTTTCTGTAAATACTGCATATTTGATTCCATCCATAAATCCATTTTCTTCCCTATGAGTTCCAGTATCTATAAGAATTAGAATTCTTACCGTTTCTACCGTTTCTATCTTATTCTTATAGTATGAATATACCAATTAGTTATGTATGGATGATGAGATTCCGTTGATACGGAGCCAATTCTATTATTGAACGTTCCAATTCGCGTGCATCCAGCAGGAATTGAACCTACGAATTTGCCAATTATGAGTTGGGCGCTTTAACCATTCAGCCATGGATGCTTCGCGGAGACTCGTCATCAACGGGGGCTGTCTTTGTGTAAGTGGATTTCAATTGAAATATAATCTTTCGTTTAGGAGAAATCAATGAAACGGCATCAATTCAAATCCTGTATTTTTGAATTGAGAGAGATATTGAGAGAGATCAAGAATTCTCGCTATTTCTTAGATTCATGGACCAAATTCGATTCAGTGGTGTCTTTCACTCACATTTTTTTCCACCAAGAACGTTTTGTGAAACTCCTTGGCCCCCAAACTTGGAGTGTCCTGCTTTCACGTGATTCACAGGGTTCAACAAGCAATCGATATTTCACGATCAAAGGTGTAGTACTGCTTGTAGTAGCGGTCCTTATATATCGTATTAACAATCGAAATATGGTCGAAAGAAAAAATCTCTATTTGATGGGGCTTCTTCCTATACCTATGAATTCCATTGGACCCAGAAATGATACATTGGAAGAATCTTTTTGGTCTCCCAATATCAATAGGTTGATTGTTTCGCTCCTGTATCTTCCAAAAGGGAAAAAGATCTCTGAGAGTTGTTTCATGGATCCGAAAGAGAGTACTTGGGTCCTCCCAATAACTAAAAAGTGTATCATGCCTGAATCTAACTGGGGTTCGCGGTGGTGGAGGAACTGGATCGGAAAAAAGAGGGATTCTAGTTGTAAGATATCTAATGAAACAGTAGCTGGAATTGAGATCTCATTCAAAGAGAAAGATATCAAATATCTGGAGTTTCTTTTTGTATCCTATATGGATGATCCGATCCGCAAGGACCATGGTTGGGAATTGTTTGATCGTGTTTCTCCGAGGAAGAAGCGAAACATAATCAATTTGAATTCGGGACAGCTATTCGAAATCTTAGCGAAACACTTGATTTGTTATCTCATGTCTGCTTTTCGTGAAAAAAGACCAATTGAAGTGGAGGGTTTCCTCAAACAACAAGGAGCTGAGGCAACTATTCAATCAAATGATATTGAGCATGTTTCCCATCTCTTCTCGAGAAACAAGTGGGATATTTCTTTGCAAAATTGTGCTCAATTTCATGTGTGGCAATTCCACCAAGATCTCTTCGTTAGTTGGGGGAAGAATCATCACGAATCGGATTTTTTGAGGAACGTATCGAGAGAGAATTTGATTTGGTTAGACAATATGTGGTTGGTAAACAAGGATCGGTTTTTTAGCAAGGTACGGAATGTATCGTCAAATATTCAATATGATTCCACAAGATCTATTTTCGTTCAAGTAACGGATTCTAGCCAATTGAAAGGATCTTCTGATCAATCCAGAGAGAATTTCGATTCCATTAGTAATGAGGATTCGGAATATCACACATTGATCAATCAAACAGAGATTCAGCAACTAAAAGAAAGATTGATTCTTTGGGATCCTTCCTCTCTTCAAACGGAACGAACAGAGATAGAATCAGATCGATTCCCGAAATACCCTTCTGGATATTCCTCAATGTCCCGGCTATTCACGGAACGTGAAAAGCAGATGAATAATCATCTGTTTCCGGAAAAAATCGAAGAATTTCTTGGGAATCCTACAAGATCAATTCGTTCTTTTTTCTCCGACAGATGGTCAGAACTTCATCTGGTTTCGAATGCTACTGAGAGGTTCGCTAGAGATCATAAATTGTTGAAGAAACAACAAGATGTTTTTTCTTTTGTCCCTTCCAGGCGATCGGAAAAGAAAGAAATGGTTGATATATTCAAGATAATTACGTATTTACAAAATACCGTCTCAATTCATCCTATTTCATCAGATCCGGGATGTGATATGGTTCCGAGGGATGAACCGGATATGGACAGTTCTAATAAGATCTCATTCTTGAACAAAAACCCATTTTGTGATTTATTCCATCTATTCCATGACCGGAACAAAGGGAGATACACGTTGCACCACGATTTTGAATCAGAAGAGAGATTTCAAGAAATGGCAGATCTATTCACTCTATCAATAACCGAGCCTGATCTGGTGTATCATAAGGGATTTGCCTTTTCTATGGATTCCTACGGGTTGGATCAAAAAAAATTCTTGAATGAGGTATTCAACTCCAGGGATGAATCGAAAAAGAACTCTTTATTGGTTCTACCTCATATTTTTTATGAAGAGAATGAATCTTTTTATCGAAGGATCAGAAAAAAATGGGTCCGGATCTCCTGCAGGAATGGTTTGGAAGATCCAAAACCAAAAATAGTGGTATTTGCTAGCAACAACATAATGGAGGCAGTCAATCAATATAGATTGATCCGAAATCTGATTCAAATCCAATATAGCACCTATGGGTACATAAGAAATCTATCGAATAGATTCTCTTTAATGAATAGATCCGATCG